CTATGAAATGAAGGAATGATTCCATTATTGATTCATAATCATAGTGGAATCAATGGTGCAGAGTCAAAAGTCAAAAAAGGATTCTTACTTACGGCTTTTTATGAAACAATTTCATGAATCCACTCATAAAAAGTTCATAGATTTCTTCTTCTATATATTTCTATTGAAATAGCAAAGAATTGAAAAAAAAAATAGAAGAAGAAAAAAGAAAAGATACAAATACAAAGAAGAGCCAGTCAACCATTCTGATTCAATTTATGAACAGTACTCAGAACCTCTAGTGAGTCTGAATACAAAGTATCTTTAGTTCTTTGCCACAATTCTTAAATGAATTTACCATCAGCCTATCCAATCTAATTTCATCGCAAACAGAGTTACCTCAATATTAAGAAAAGTGTAAAATAATTAGGGAGTCTTTATAGTCTTTTTTAGAATCTTTTATTAAACCTTAGTAGCCAAAAAGGAGTGTCTCTTAGAAACCTTTGGTTTGGATACCAAGATTTCCGACTTCTTACTTTCATAGTTCTCCAGAATGAATTCTCGCTATTTCTTTTATTTGATTCAATTCAGAATAGCCCAAACCAATATTTCATAAGATTGGGTTGCTTCAGATTTCTTGGTACTTTTTTGAGCCACACTCAGAACCCAGATTTTGAGAAAAAAGATGAAAGTCTTTTATAGGACCTATGGTTCTCAAAATCAAGTATCGACAAACCTAGCCCTTGCCTATGCTTTTGCGGGGCAAGAATTCGTCAAGTTCGATCAACAGGATTAAGAAATTCTAAGTATTTTTTTGTTGATCAGGCGACACCCAGATTCGAACCGGGGATAAAGGATTTGCAGTCCCCCGCCTTACCACTTGGCCATGCCGCCAAATTACATCCAAAACAGAGAAATAAATGAAGAAGAATAAAGAAGAAAGAAATTCTATAATAAATTCTATAAGATTCTATTCTAAATTAATTCTATTCTGAATTAGATTAAATTCTATAAAATTCTAGAATCTAATTCTAGAATCTATTAGAATCTAGAATATAATATAATATATCTATTATATAAGAATATTCTTATACTTAGATATTCTATTTTATTCTCTTTTTATTCCTCTCCTCATTTTGGTTTTGATTTGAATTTTTTACTTTCTTAATTTATTTTATTTTTGGATCTTAAATCCCATTGTACTTATCCTTTTCCAAAAAAAATTACTCTTTTTTATTGGATCCGATTTATATTCTTTTCTTCGATTAATTTTATCTCAAAACACGCGTCGCTTAAAAACTTATCTTCTCTTTTCACTTTTCTATAGATTTGATAGATCTATAGAAAAGTGAAAAGATTCCCGGCCCGGTCACAGACTGTAAAATGCAGGGCAATTTCGAATAAATTACTCTTTACTCCAAATTACTCTTTACTCCATTAACTATTTAATATTTAATTATTACTCTTTTACTCTTACTTACTTTTCTTACTTTGAATTAGCGAACAGCTCTTAATTTTGTATCTCCTTATCTTAATGGATGCAAAATCCAATTGATTTCCGACTAATCATTATCAATTACATGATCAATTCTAATTATCTAATTATAAGAAAATCTATGTGTATATGTAAACCCCAGAAAAGTGTAAACTCTAGAAAAGAAATTGTTATACGTGGATACCAAGCCGGGTCTCTTTCTTATGCACATATCCCTAGATAGGATCATCGTGCTTGAATATTTCATTAAATATGAATATGAAGATAGAGATTATGATAGAGTACGACCTTGCACCAAGTTCAATTCTTATAAAAGATGTGATATACGGATAGCTAGATAGCTATATCGTCATGTACTTCCTAAAGATTACTCCTATGACTATATACGTACGCAATTCCATTGTATTTTCTAAATTTTACTACCAGAAAAAGATTTGCGAATTCCTTTTTGAACATTCAATTGCGTGTGCTAAAAAAAAGGGAAACTCTATGCTGTTCCTGATTCTTCTGTTTTTATCTCATTCATAGAGAGCAGATTAAATCCTAAACTCATTGATTTTTTTTTTTTACGCTGATCATAATATCATCATTAATATCATAATAAAAGAATTAGGTATTAAGTCTAAATTGGATCAATTTTTATATCCGATAAAAGACTCCATCAGCCTAAGTGACAGAATTTTTCCCAGGAATGCTTTCTTAATTTCCATTTCTTTCTATTTGTACCTGTCTCAAGATCAAATTCGAACTTGCATCGAAAATGCCCTTCATTTCTCTGTCTTGCTTTCGTTCATACGATATATATGGATGGGGTTGACTAAAATTTTATGTGATTCAGTAAACAGAATATCCATTCCCTCATTGCTAGATCAATTGGTAGGGTTCGATGAATAGTGAGCCAAAAGCCGATAATGGGATTTTTTCAATAAAGAGGAAACTTCAGATTAAGATGCTCCAGAATGGAAATGAGGGAATGTCCACAATACCTGGATTTAGTCAGATACAATTTGAGGGATTTTGTAGGTTCATTAATCAGGGCTTGACGGAAGAATTTCATAAGTTTCAAAAAATTGAAGATAGAGATCAAGAAATTGAATTTCAATTATTTGTGGAAACATATCAATTGGTAGAGCCCTTGATAACAGAAAGAGATGCTGTGTATGAATCACTCACATATTCTTCTGAATTATATGTACCCGCGGTCTTAATTTGGAAAACCGGTAGAAATATGCAAGAACAAACCGTTTTTATTGGAAACATCCCTATAATGAATTCTTTTGGAACCTCTATAGTAAATGGAATATACCGAATTGTGATCAACCAAATATTGCAAAGTCCCGGTATTTACTATCGTTCAGAATTGGAACATAACGGAGTTTCTGTCTATACCAGTACTATAATATCGGATTGGGGGGGAAGGTCGGAATTAGAAATTGATAGAAAAGCAAGGATATGGGCCCGTGTAAGTAGAAAACAAAAAATATCTATTCTAGTTCTATCATCAGCTATGGGTTCGAATATAAGAGAAATTTTAGATAATGTTTGTTACCCTGAGATTTTCTTGTCTTTCCCGAATGATAAAGAGAAAAAAAAGATTGGGTCAAAAGAAAATGCTATTTTGGAGTTTTATCAACAATTTGCCTGTGTAGGGGGGGATCCAGTATTTTCTGAGTCCTTATGCAAGGAATTACAAAAGAAATTTTTTCAACAGAGATGTGAGTTAGGAAAGATTGGTCGACAAAATCTAAACCGGAGACTTAATCTTGATATACCCCAAAACAATACATTTTTGTTACCACGAGATTTATTGGCTGCTGTGGATCATTTGATCGGAATGAAATTGGGAATGGGTACACTTGACGATATGAGTCACTTGAAAAATAAACGTATTCGTTCTGTAGCAGATCTATTACAGGATCAATTTGGATTAGCTCTTGTTCGTTTAGAAAATACGGTTCGAGGAACTATATGTGGAGCAATCAGGCATAAATTGATACCGACTCCTCAAAATTTGGTAACTTCAACTTCATTAACAACTACTTATGAATCGTTTTTTGGCTTACACCCTTTATCTCAAGTTTTGGATCGAACTAATCCGTTGACACAAATTGTTCATGGGCGAAAATGGAGTTATTTGGGTCCTGGAGGATTGACGGGGCGAACTGCTAGTTTTCGAATACGAGATATCCACCCGAGTCACTATGGACGTATTTGTCCAATTGACACGTCCGAAGGAATCAATGTTGGACTTATGGGATCATTAGCTATTCATGTGAAGGTTGGTTATTGGGGATCTATAGAGAGTCCATTTTATGGATTATCTGAGAGATCAAAAGAGGCACAGATGGTTTATTTATCACCAAATAGAGATGAATATTATATGGTAGCAGCAGGAAATTCTTTGGCCTTGAATCGGGATATTCAAGAACAACAGGTTGTTCCAGCTCGATATCGTCAAGAATTCCTGACTATTGCATGGGAAGAGATTCATCTTAGAAGCATTTTTCCCTTCCAATATTTTTCTATTGGAGCTTCCCTCATTCCTTTTATTGAGCATAATGATGCGAATCGAGCTTTAATGAGTTCTAATATGCAGCGCCAAGCAGTTCCCCTTTCTCGGTCCGAGAAGTGCATTGTTGGAACTGGGTTGGAAGGACAAACGGCTCTAGATTCGGGGGTTTCAGTTATAGCCGAATGCAAGGGAAAAATCATTTATACTGATACTCAAAAGATCATTTTATCAAGTAATGGGGATACTCTAAGCATTCCATTGGTTATGTATCAACGTTCCAACAAAAATACTTGTATGAATCAAAAAACTCAGGTTCAGCGGGGTAAATACATTAAAAAGGGACAAATTCTAGCGGGTGGTGCGGCTACAGCTGGTGGGGAACTCGCTTTAGGAAAAAATGTATTAGTAGCTTATATGCCATGGGAAGGTTACAATTTTGAAGACGCAGTACTAATTAGCGAACGTCTGGTTTATAAAGATATTTATACTTCTTTTCACATCCGGAAATATGAAATTCAGACTCATGTAACAAGCCAAGGTCCTGAAAGAATCACTAAGGAGATCCCGCATTTAGAGGCTCGTTTACTCCGAAATTTAGACAGAAATGGAATTGTGATGCTGGGATCTTGGATAGAAACAGGTGATATCTTAGTAGGTAAATTAACACCTCAGACAGCGAGCGAATCCTCATATGCCCCGGAGGATAGATTATTACGAGCTATACTTGGCATTCAGGTATCCACTTCAAAAGAAACTTCTCTAAGACTACCTATAGGGGGAAGGGGTCGAGTTATTGATGTGAGATGGATCCATAGAAGAGGGGTTTCCAATTCTAATCCAGAAAAGATTCGTGTATATATTTCACAGAAACGTGAAATCAAAGTAGGTGATAAAGTAGCTGGAAGGCATGGGAATAAGGGTATAATTTCTAAGATTTTGTCTAGACAAGATATGCCCTATTTGCAAGATGGAACGCCCGTTGATATGGTATTCAACCCATTAGGAGTCCCCTCA